AAGTACTATATGGTTCGGCTCTTTAGCCGGTCTATTGATAGAGATCAATCGTTTCTTCCCAGATGCGCTGACATTTCCTTTTTTTTCATTCTAGTTTAGTTATTGACGTGGGAGGGTTTTAATAAGATTAGAGATACAATTCCATATCTGAATCCGAAATTGCATTTCACCCCCGCTTTTCTCTTTTTTACTTTTTTGAATTCCAAGAAAGGATGAAAGAGAAAGAATAAAAGTCGATTCAATCGAAACTAAAATGGGTTTACAGTTTTAATAAAATTAATAGAGTAAAAAAAGAAAAGGAAATGTTAGTCTAGGGCAAGTGTATCATACAAGGTCCTTAACAAAATATAATACAATTAGATTAGAAATATAGCTAATTGTATTACTTATTAATTACTATCTATTGATTGCAACGAAATCTTTTAGAATTTGGTTTCGTTCTTTTTTTTTTCTTTAGATAAAAATATAGAAGAGTTGAATGAATCAAAAATCCAAAGGAGTTTCATGGCCAAGAGTAAAGATGTACGAGTAACTATTATTTTGGAATGTATCAGTTGTGTTCGAAACAGTGTTAATAAAGACTCAAGGGGTATTTCCAGATATATTACACAAAAGAATCGCCACAATACGCCTAGTCGATTGGAATTGAGAAAATTCTGCCCCTGTTGTTCCAAACATACGACTCATGGGGAGATAAAAAAATAAACGTAACAGTCAAAATGACATATTATAATATATTATAATATCTAAATATAGATTCTAATCTAAATAAACCCATATATAAACAACCCAAATCCGATTTTTTAATTAGAATTTATTTTAAATCCGACCGAAATAGGATTTCTGGAAAAGGAATAAACAAACCATGGAAAAATCCAAGCGACCCTTTCTTAAATCGAAGCGATCTTTTCGTAGACGTTTGCCCCCGATCCAATCGGGGGATCGAATTGATTATAGAAACATGAGTTTAATTAGTCGATTTATTAGTGAACAAGGAAAAATATTGTCAAGACGCGTAAATAAATTGACCTTGAAACAACAACGATTAATTACTACTGCTATAAAACAAGCTCGTATTTTATCTTTGTTACCTTTTCTTAATAACGAGAAACAGTTTGAAAGAACTGAGTCGACTGCTCAAACAATAGGTCTTAGAACTAGAAATAAATAGGTTTAGCTTACTTTTTAATCGAATAAAAATTTCAATTCGAACTGAACTTAGGTTGGTGTTGTGTTCGAAAAATAGGATAATCCAGATTTGATTCGTGTGTCATAATAAAAAAAGCCGCGGGGACGAATAAATCATTTTTTATTAAATTCTTTTGTTCATTTTGACAACTTTATTTTATCTTAATCTTATCCTATTTTATACTCTACCTTCCCGGAGTTGATTCTCCGGGGAATTCTATTCAAATTACTCCAATGGATCCAATATTTCATTTGAAATCATATAAAGACAATTCCTATTTAATATAGCTATTTGTGCAAGTATTTTACGATTTAGAAGCAATTGACTTTTGTACAGATCATTTATTAGTCTACTATAACTATAGGATACTTCTTTATTGCGAATTACTGCATTTATCCGAGTAATCCACAAACGACGAAAATCTCTCTTTTTCTTATCTCGATCGCGATGAGCCGAAATTAAAGCTCGTATTTTCTGTTGAGTAATAGTTCGAGTAAGTCTTGAATGAGCCCCCCGAAAACTTGATGCAAATAAACGAATTTTGTTTCTACGTCTCCGAGCTATATATCCTCGTCTAATTCTAGTCATTGAATAAATGAAACTTTGAGGAATAACTAATTGAGTTTCTGTCTGTCAGTTATTCCTTTTCCCCTTACTGATTTTTTTATAACAAAACGGATTCTTCGGATATATAAAATAAAAATTCCAATGACTTTTGCTACTATAACCTTCCCAACCACAATTTTTTTCTTATTTCGAAGTGAACTGTCTAAAAATAAGAAATTGATTGATATCTAGTATCAATAACATAGTAAAATATATATATATATAGAATAAATAATAGAGTGGTTCCATCGTTTCTATGGTTACTTCTTAAACGGTGAGGTCCTCTCTATACACCGGAGCCTTTTCCTTCATTTAATGAATCTTATTTTTTTGGTAACTTGTACAGTTCACACCGTTATGCGGCTCTACCCATGAATTATCCAGTAATAGGTCTTTTACAATGAGATACACCTATACAGTAACGGTATTTAATTCTGAAAGTTGGCTGGGTAGCTGATCCTGTTAGGCCGTTCTTGGAAGTATAAAATTTCTTCTGCTAAATATAAAATATAAATAGGATTTCCCCCGCTTACTGAATAACCCTTTTGTTATCAATGGGGAATTGCTTCTCAGCTTATTGGATTTGCACCAACGGAAACCATAAATTTCATACCCGGGGATAGAATAGATTTTAGCCAGTGAATGGAAAAATTTCATTTGCGTTTTTATTCTATTATTGGTACTGATCAGTCAGACGGATTACTACTGGTTATTATTGGTTCCTTTCTTTTGTTCCGGCCCATGATCTGAACGAGTCGCACATACACCCTAGTACATGTTCCCCGGCGCTGAGGACATCCCCTAAGAGCGGGGGATTTTGTGACATTTCGTATTGGCTGTCTTGTGTTTCTAATAAGTTGTTTAATAGTTGGCATGCTGAATCGTATACAGACTGAGCTGGTTTAGATCGCTCTTAACCGGATGCTTATGAATTCTTTCGATTTAATAGACTATTAAAGACTCGGGTAAGACGATAAGTAAAATGAAAATATCAATCAAATCGTGGTTGTGAAATCCTTGATATTTTCATTCAACTGCTACAAGATCCACAATTCCGTGAGCTTGGGCTTCTGTTGCTGACATAAAAACATCCCGTTCCATGTCTTCGGATACAACCCAAAAAGATTTACCTGTTCTTTGGACATAAACCATTGTGATGGTTTCGCGCAGGTTCAGTAGTTCTTCCGCTTCCAGGACAAATTCTCCTGTTTGGGACTCATAAAAAGAACTCGCAGGTTGATGGATCATTACCCTGGTGATATAATATACAAAAGGGTTTTGCAGAATGGAGTAAAGAGAAAGAGACTAACAAGAAAAAATAGAACCGTACAGGCATTTTTTACGTATTGCATACGGCTCACGAATGGAATTTCCTATCAAAGATAAAATAGGATTTCTCATACCCAGATCGAAAATAGGTCCAATTACCACCCTTCTTTATTGGAGGAGTTCAAAATACTATGATGGTTCCGTTGCTTTATATATTTATTCTGTCTGTGATTCAGCAATCCCAAAGTTTCTTTTTGATGCGCTCAAATAAAATACGGAAAAGTGTTTCATAACAAAAATTTATGCAGAGCTTTTCGGTGTGAAAAAGGTTTGTGACACTGAGATTCCGATAGATCAAAATAAATCAAATCGGAAATACTGAGTATTTCAGACTGCTCTTTCGATACATAATTTAATGGTTTGAGAAAAAATTATCATATCGAATTTGAAGTGCCATGCTATTATTACTCAAGATTCTTAATTTCATATGGCGAAGGCATAGACTTCTTTTTTTATCTCAAATAAAAAACTCATTGGCGCCAAGCGTGAGGGAATGCTAGACGTTTGGTAATTTCTCCCCCGACCAGGACAAAAGATCCCATTGAAGCGGCTAATCCCATGCATATTGTATGTACATCTGGTGGCACAAATTGCATGGTATCATAAACGGCGATTCCGGGTATTACCCATCCACCGGGGGAGTTTATAAATACATAAAGCTCTCTGTTACGATCTTCTATAGTGAGATATACCATAAGACCAATAAGTTGATTGGAGAGTTCGTTATCAACCTCTTGGCCTAAAAAAAGCAATCTTTCTCGATAAAGTCGGTTGATTAGGATAAAACTGTATCCCTTAGGAACCGTACATGCACCTTTTAATGCATACGGGTCAAAAGAATTGTGCAAAAAAGACTCAATGTATAGATTTCGGCTCCTGCTCTTTTTTTAAAAGGAAAATATTTCTAACGAAGGAGCTTTTTCTTCTAGTGTTTGTTGTAAGAAAGAAAAGTTTGTAATCCTTTCACTAGAATTTCCCTCGAATATATAAAAATAGAAAAATTCATTAAACTTGTTGAATTAACTTAACTCCTCAATTGATGTATTCTTTAATCGAGATCCGCCCGCAATCACGATGTTATTTTCTTGTTCCTAAATGGGCCTCTTGAATTCTTTTAGGTTTATGCTCTACTCCAGGTAAAGATAGTTCCGATTGTGATTTGCACATATAGGACAAATGGACCTACTACCATTTCTTTTTGCTACAAATTTTTGTTGAATCAATTTTATGTCTTCGGCCAAATTTTCGACACATTCAGCCTATTTTCCTTAATTGATTAACTTAACATTAACTTAACATTAACAGGGATTATTCCTCTTTTTTCGTATAGGAAAAAAGAGAATTTCTAATGAGGTATCAATCAATAACCTAGTCAAATAGAAAAAAAACTAGTAATACAAAATTTAGAATTCGAAATAGACACAGAAATCGTTGGTATATTTCTAAGGTATTTTTTTATAAACGGAGCCTGGATAATTTGATTGGTCCAACCAAGTCAACCATAAATTATTCTAATTGATAATATTAATCTGGATTCCCCTAAAATAGATCTAATTTCACTTCACGCTCCAATTTTTTGATAATCTTTCTTGGGCGAATCAGAGGATATCTCGATCAGGGGAGAGAACGGGGAAATCCCGTATGACCCAATATATCTGACAAGTCACACTATATGTCAACCCAAGATGCATCTTCCTCTCCAGGACTTCGAAAAGGTACTTTTGGAACACCAATAGGCATTAAATGAAAAAAAATGAAGTAATCTATTTTACTTTGATGTGAAAACGTAATAGTGGGGGTAGTTTATTGTCTTCATAATAGTGGTCTTTATTTAGTTTACCATATCAAATTTGATCTGTAGATTGGAGAAACTCTTTGATAAAGGAAGTCAGAATGACTCAAGATAAATTCTTATAAATATACCCGTCGAATGATGAACAAGTAGGGATCCATTTGCTCATACAAAATGGTTCAACCACCCATTGCGTATTGATACTTATCGGGTATAGAATAGATCTGCTTCTCTTTGTTCCTATAAACAGAATTGTTCCATTATTACCAATAGAATAGAACAAATAGTAATCCTTACTTCACGATAATTTACTGAAAGGGGCGGGGTCCCTAACATCATTATTTCCAATGCAATAAAGTTACATAGTGTCTATTTTTCTTTCATAAAGGGGTATTTCCATGGGTTTGCCTTGGTATCGTGTTCATACCGTCGTATTGAATGATCCTGGTCGGTTGCTTGCTGTCCATATAATGCATACGGCTCTGGTTGCTGGTTGGGCCGGTTCAATGGCGTTATATGAATTAGCAGTTTTTGATCCTTCTGATCCCGTTCTTGATCCAATGTGGAGACAAGGTATGTTTGTTATACCCTTCATGACACGGTTAGGAATAACTAATTCATGGGGCGGTTGGAGTATTACAGGCGGAACTGTAACAAATCCGGGTATTTGGAGTTACGAAGGAGTGGCCGGGGCACATATTATGTTTTCGGGGTTGTGCTTCTTGGCAGCTATTTGGCATTGGGTATATTGGGATCTAGAAATATTTTCGGATGAACGTACAGGAAAGCCTTCTTTGGATTTGCCCAAGATCTTTGGAATTCATTTATTTCTTTCAGGGGTGGCGTGCTTTGGTTTTGGCGTATTTCATGTAACAGGTTTGTATGGTCCTGGAATATGGGTGTCCGATCCTTATGGATTAACTGGAAAAGTACAATCGGTAAACCCAGCATGGGGCGTGGAAGGTTTTGATCCTTTTGTTCCGGGAGGAATAGCCTCTCATCATATTGCAGCAGGCACTTTGGGCATATTAGCGGGCCTATTCCATCTGAGTGTCCGTCCGCCCCAACGTCTATACAAAGGATTACGTATGGGTAATATTGAAACTGTCCTTTCCAGTAGTATCGCTGCTGTCTTTTTTGCTGCTTTTGTTGTTGCGGGAACTATGTGGTATGGTTCTGCAACTACCCCAATCGAATTATTTGGTCCTACTCGTTATCAATGGGATCAGGGATACTTCCAGCAAGAAATATATCGAAGAGTCAGTGCTGGCCTAGCCGAAAATCAAAGTTTAACAGAAGCTTGGTCAAAAATTCCTGAAAAATTAGCGTTTTATGATTACATCGGCAATAATCCGGCAAAAGGAGGATTATTCAGAGCAGGATCCATGGACAGTGGGGATGGAATAGCTGTTGGATGGTTAGGACACCCCGTCTTTAGAGATAAAGAAGGACATGAACTTTTTGTCCGTCGGATGCCTACCTTTTTTGAAACATTTCCCGTTGTTTTGGTAGATGGAGACGGAATTGTTAGAGCTGACGTTCCTTTTAGAAGGGCAGAATCGAAGTATAGTGTTGAACAAGTAGGTGTAACTGTTGAGTTCTATGGCGGTGAACTTAACGGAGTCAGTTACAGCGATCCCGCTACTGTGAAAAAATATGCGAGACGCGCTCAATTGGGTGAAATTTTTGAATTAGATCGTGCTACTTTAAAATCTGATGGTGTTTTTCGTAGCAGTCCACGAGGTTGGTTTACTTTTGGACATGCATCGTTTGCTCTGCTCTTCTTCTTCGGACACATTTGGCATGGTGCTAGAACTCTGTTTAGAGATGTTTTTGCAGGTATTGACCCAGATTTGGATTCGCAAGTAGAATTTGGAGCATTCCAAAAACTAGGAGATCCGACTACAAGAAAACAAGCCGTCTAATACAACATTGGTGGGATATCTTTTGCTTCTTTAATTTATTTTACTTTTACCTAAGGTATTAGAGAAATCCTAATTTGAATCACTGCCATTTCTTTGACTCTTGTTTTTTTTTATCCGGTAGATGATTCAAAATAAACAGGTATGAAAGTTATAATTGTAAACCACGATCGAACCTATGGAAGCATTGGTTTATACATTCCTCTTAGTCTCGACTCTCGGGATAATTTTTTTCGCTATCTTTTTTCGAGAACCGCCGAAAATTCAAACTAAAAAATGATTTTTGATTCTCTCAATTGAAGTAATGAGCCTCCATAGTTTGGGAGGCTCATTACTTCAATTAGTCTCCGTGTTCCTCGAATGGATCTCGTAGTTGTTGAGCGGGTTGCCCAAAAGCGGTATATAAGGCGTACCCAGTAAAACTTACAAGTAAACCAGATACAGAGATGGCGACTAGGGTTGCTGTTTCCATTATTATAGAATTTCAAGATCACAATGAATCTATGATAAGATTGTTTATTTACAACAGAATAGTATACAAAGTCAACAGATCTCAATTACTACAATACGATTTATGGCTACACAAACCGTTGAGGAGAGCTCAAAAGCACGTCCAAAACAAACAGGTCTAGGGGGGTTGTTGAAACCGTTGAATTCGGAATATGGTAAAGTAGCTCCTGGATGGGGAACTACTCCTTTGATGGGTGTCGCAATGGCTCTTTTTGCAATATTCTTATCTATTATTTTGGAGATTTATAATTCTTCTGTTTTACTGGACGGAATTTCAATGAATTAGATTCACAAGAATCTCGGCTTTATCAATATAAAGTGACTAATTTAGGGCTCAGATTTCTACCCCATTATTTTTTGGTAGTTCGACCGCGGAATTTTTTTGTTTCTGTATTTCCGGAATATGAGTGTGTGACTTGTTAGAATTGATCCTAGTGCTAGTACAGAGAACCGATCTGTCATCTTGATAAAGATAGGTTTTTACCTCGTCGGATACTTATTCCACTAGTATTTGAAACACGAAATATATGAAATAAATCATGAAATAGTGGAACTATGATTTATATTGAATAGTTAGACCCCATGACCGGCCCCCAAACCATTTTCAAAGAATAAGAAGCTAGCAAATTCGAAATGAAAAGATTTTTCTTCTTTTCAACTCCTGTTTATGCTTATTTTAAGCACAAGGACAACAGTTTCTTTGCTTTGGGTTTTGGGTCATTATTATATTATCGATATCGATTCAGTAAATAAGTGATGATCCAAGGGTTTTTACTCAGAGAAACTTTAGGCTAAACTTGAAGTTTTTCTTGAGAATCATAATCATCCGAGGTGTAGTATGAATCTGAGGTTTTAATTAATTCATAGGGTCTTAACAAGAGAATTCCTATTAATAAAAAAAAAAGACGAATTACATACAAATAAAAAGAATAATCAAAGAAAAAAAAAGAAATAGGGAACGAGAAGATTCAAGAGGCCTTTAAAGATCACCATAAAGACAAATGAGCCAACTTGATGTTTTGGCACTATCACCATAAAGAAGAGTTGTCGGATTTTTTTATTCTTTCATCTCGTCAAAGAAGATTGAATCAAAAAAGAAAGTCAGAAGTTTACAACCTTCTATTCCATACCCGTTGCAATCAGCCTTTGTGTGCTTTTGCTTGAGCTGTACGAGATGAAATTCTCCTATACGGTTCTCGGAGGGGGAGCCCTCTTGGTTTACCTATCTCAATAAAGTGTATGATTGGTTCGAAGAACGTCTCGAGATTCAGGCGATTGCAGATGATATAACTAGTAAATACGTTCCTCCCCATGTCAACATATTTTATTGTCTCGGAGGAATTACGCTTACCTGTTTTTTAGTACAAGTAGCTACAGGATTTGCTATGACTTTTTACTACCGTCCGACTGTTACTGAGGCTTTTTCTTCTGTTCAATATATCATGACTGAAGCTAACTTTGGGTGGTTAATCCGATCGGTTCATCGCTGGTCGGCAAGTATGATGGTCCTAATGATGATCCTGCACGTATTTCGTGTTTATCTCACCGGTGGGTTTAAAAGACCCCGCGAATTAACTTGGGTTACAGGTGTGGTTCTGGCTGTATTGACCGCATCTTTTGGTGTAACCGGTTATTCCTTACCTTGGGACCAAATAGGTTATTGGGCAGTCAAAATTGTAACAGGCGTACCCGACGCTATTCCTGTAATAGGATCGCCTTTAGTAGAGTTATTACGTGGAAGTGCGAGTGTGGGCCAATCCACTTTAACCCGCTTTTATAGTTTACACACGTTTGTATTACCCCTTCTTACTGCTGTATTTATGTTAATGCACTTTCCAATGATACGTAAACAAGGTATTTCTGGTCCTTTATAGAGAAGAGAGATCATAGCTATTTCAAATAAATCTTTCTATCACTTGGTAGAGGAACAACAGTATTTCATTGCTACACATATGGATTATTGAAAAGAATAGGACATGTATTTGGATATTTCCCTTCAACTATTTGTGTCAAATAAATAATCCACTATTGTGGGGTTAAAGGGAATTCTCTAAAGAACAAATGGATTATGGGAGTGTGTGACTTGAACTATTGATTGTGCCATGTAGATATATGTTATCTGCCACATTAGAATTCAGAACCAAATGTGTCTTTGTTCTAACCACCGTGTAAGCCCCATGCAGAGGATAGGCTGGTTCGCTTGAAGAGAATCTTTTCTCTATGATCAAAAACTCAAATCTATTCGTGTCGTGCGTGAATAGGCTCCGTAAGATCCAGTATAATATAATAAGTGATGTGGCATGAGCCAAATTTGGTATCTATTTTACTTATTTACTTAATTCTTATTTAAGTTCATCTTTAGTTAATCTTTATTATATAGTATGTAAATGCATCCATTTCCTTTGCATTGAGCCGAATTATGATACTATCGGAGTGAAACAAGGGATCTAACGGAGAAAAGGGGCTAGACTCTATTAGTAACAAGTAAAATCTTTGTATGTAAAAAGGGCTCGAGATACTTTGGGGATAAACGACAATTAATTGCAAAGATCTGAGACAACCCAGAAAGCACTTGATCAAGATCAACTTTATATGTAAGCCTACTTGGGTATTGAGCATTTAATTATTAAGAACTGAAGTGCTTGTAATGAC